TATATATATTTTGAAAAAAAATAAACTATAGTCAATTAATTATTAAATTATTTATTATATATATTAAATATATTATTATTATTAATATATATATATACATATAAATTAATAAATCTACCTCTAATGATAAAGAGGTATAGTAATAAAACTTACAGGGAAGAAAACAAACTTAATAAATGAACTTTACTCAACAACTTTATTACAAACACAACTTTACTCACTTGTTACGGTGAAAATGTTATGGGAGATGTTCAAAATGACCACCGTGATTATCTATACACTTCATACAACGGCTTAAAACTGAATCACAAATTTTCAACAACAAAGGCTTATTTTCATTGATGTCGTCAAATGCAGCTTGAATGTTGATTTTTAGTTCGTGTAGGTTTTGCGGTTTTGAAGAGTACACTAGCTCCTTCACAATACCCCACAGTGAAAAATCACATGGGGTTAGATCTGGTGAGCGAGCAGGCCATTCGATTGTGCCACGGCGACCAATCCATTCGTTACATTTAGAATTTAAATACTCTCGAACTTCAATACCAAAGTGTGGAGGGGCTCCATCTTGTTGCCAGATAAGCGTTTGCATATTGTAAAATGGACTATTTTCAAGTTCTGGAAACACCACTTCCCGCAGCATTTCTATGTAACTGTTTGAGGTAACACTTCCCTCAAAAAAAAAAGAACCCTCCAAGGAAAAAACGAAAATTAATCCCCACACATTAAAACCCATATTGATTTCAATAATGAAACAGAATTAATTCACATAATTTATTATATCATAATAATCCTTTTTATTCAGGCATTTCATATATATATATTTTGAAAAAAAATAAACTATAGTCAATTAATTATTAAATTATTTATTATATATATTAAATATATTATTATTATTAATTTATTTATTATATATATTAAATATATTATTATTATTAATATATATATATATACATGTAAATTAATAAATCTACCTCTAATGATAAAGAGGTAGATTTAATATAATTTAAATTATTTATTATATATATTAAATATATTATTATTATTAATTTATTTATTATATATATTAAATATATTATTATTATTAATATATATATATATACATGTAAATTAATAAATCTACCTCTAATGATAAAGAGGTAGATTTAATATAATTTAAATTATTTATTACATATTAATTAAATTATTTAATTTTATTTAATCTTTCTTTTTTTACGGAGTAAAAAAAAAAAAAGAAAGTTTTAGTTATAATTTAGTTGATTTTATATTTTATATTAATATTTAATTATTATTATAGAATTAATTTTAATATTTATATATCTATATTTTATAATTTTATTTAATCTTTCTTTTTTTACGGAGTAAAAAAAAAAAAAGAAAGTTTTAGTTATAATTTAGTTGATTTTATATTTTATATTAATTATTTAATTATTATAGAATTAATTTTAATATTTATATATCTATATTTTATTAAATATTATATTATAAATATAATGATAAATTTATTATCTCCCAATAAATTTATCAAAAATTAATCAGGACCTATATATTAATATATATCTATATTTTATTAAATATTATATTATAAATATAATGATAAATTTATTATCTCCCAATAAATTTATCAAAAATTAATCAGGACCTATATATTAATATATATCTATATTTTTTATTAAAATAGAATATAAGTTTTATTCTTGCTTGAAAGTTATTAATTTTTTTTAGTAATTATATGTTTTAAATTTAAATCTTTAATTTTCAGTAACAAAAATTATAAATTATTTTTATTTTTATTAAGATATAAAATTATAATAGATTAAAATTGTGCCAGCATTCGCGGTTATACAATTTATTAAATTTAATATTTTAGGTATAAATTAATTATTATTTGATTATAAAATTTATTAAATTTAGGTGGAATTTTTTTTTAAAAGCTTATTCTTTATATTTTTTATTAAATTTTTAATTTAAACTAGGATTAGATACCCTATTATTTTAAATTTAAATTTATCCTTAATATTATTAGCTAAGTTCTATTAAATTTAAAGAATTTGGCGGTAATTTATTTTTTTAGAGGAATTTGGTTTTTAATCGATAAACCACGATAAATTTAACTTTTTTTTTATTTGTATATCTCTATAATTTGGAATGTTATAATATTAAATTTTCTTTTTTTATGTTAATAATTATGTTAGGTCAAGGTGCAGTTTTAATTAAGTGAATTTGAATTACTTCAATTTTAAATATTTTTGATAATTTAAGTATATTAATTTAAATATAGAATTTAATAGTAAATTTAAATAATTATTTAAGTTGAAATTTACACTAAATTATGTACATATTGCCCGTCGCTCTCTATTATGGGATAAGTCGTAACAAAGTAATTTTACTGGAAAGTGAGGTTAGAAAGTTCAAGGTATAGCTTATATAAAGTTAATTATTTACATTAATTATAAATTAAATTATTAATTGCTTTGATTCTATTTATAATTTTAAAAATAATTTTTGTTTTAATTAAATTTAGTAAAAATGTAAATTTACTTATTATTAATCTTTAATGGTTTTATTTAATTTTTAAAGAATATTTCTATATTACCTTTTGTATCAGGGTTAATTAATTTATTAAAATTATTTATAGTTCCCGAAGTAAAAAGATCAATTAAATTTTTAATTTATTTATTTTAATAAGTCATTTAAGTTTTTTTTTGTAGAAATATTCTATTTTTGTAGAAATATTCTATTCGATTTTTATTATATCTGGTTTTTTAAGAATAAATTAAATTTATTAACTTGTTTTTGGTTAATATTTAATAAGGGATAATCTTTATTAATTTATATAATTTTTTATTATTTATTTTTATTAATTTTTAAATTTTTTATTAAGTTATTAATATATTTAAATGTTTTTAGATTGATTTCATTAAATTTATTTTTATATTAAATTTATTTAGATATTAAAATTTTAATTTAAATTTTGATTAAATTAGTAAAAATTTAAATTAAAATTTAATTAACTCGGCAAATTATAATTTTCAACTGTTTATCAAAAACATTTCTTTTAGTGTTTATTAAAAGTATATTCTGCCCTATGATTTAATTTAAATGGCTGCAGTATTTTGACTGTACAAAGGTAGCATAATAATTAGTTTTTTAATTGAGGACTGGAATGAAAGATTAAATGAGAAATTAGCTTTATTAATTTTACTGTTTGAATTTTATTTTTAGGTAAAAAAGCTTAATTTTTTTTTTGGGACGAAAAGACCCTGTAGAACTTTATTAATATTTTTAATTTAAATATAAATATTTATTTGAATTATTTGGTTTAATTTTGTTGGGGTGATTAATAAATTTAAACTTTATTTATAAAATTCATTAATTTATGATTACAAGTGATTATATAAATTATATTAAAAGAAAAAGTTACCTTAGGGATAACAGCGTTATTTTTTTGGGGAGTTCATATCTATATAAAAGTTTGCGACCTCGATGTTGAATTAAGATAAATTAAAGAAGAAGTATTTTTTAAATTAAGTCTGTTCGACTTTTAAATTCTTACATGATTTGAGTTCAAACCGGTGTAAGCCAGGTTGGTTTCTATCTATAAACATATTATTTATTTTAGTACGAAAGGACCAATTAAATTATTATTTAATTTTAATTTTAAATTTAAATGAATTGACAGATTTATGTATTAGGTTTAGATTTTAATTAAGTAATTTAATTTACATTCATTAATTTATTATATTACTTGCTTAATTTTAATTATTTTTATTTTAATTTCTGTAGGTTTTTTTACTTTATTAGAACGAAAATTAATAGGGTATATGCATATTCGTAAAGGTCCAAATAAGGTTGGTTATATAGGTCTCCTTCAGCCTTTTAGAGACGGTTTAAAGTTATTTACTAAGGAACAGTTTTTTCCTAAAAATTCAAATTTTTTTATTTATTACATTTGCCCTTCATTAGGTTTAGCTCAATCTTTATTTATTTGACTTTTGTTTCCCTATTATGTTAATTGTGTTAATTTTAATTTTGGGTTTTTATTTTTTTTGTGTGTATTAAGATTAGGTGTTTATAGTTTAATTATTTGTGGGTGATCTTCAAATAGAATTTATTCAACTTTAGGTTGTATACGAAGAGTTTCGCAGGCAATTTCCTATGAAGTTTCATTATCTTTAATTCTACTAAGTTTTTTTTTATTATGTGATAGTTATAATTTAATTAATTTTATTAATATTCAGGAATTAAATTGATTTATTTTATTTTCATTTCCTATTTTTTTTTGTTGGGTTTCTTGCATATTAGCTGAAACTAATCGTTCTCCATTTGATTTTTCTGAAGGTGAAAGTGAACTAGTTTCTGGATTTAATGTTGAGTATGGATCTGGTGGATTTGCTATTTTATTTATTTCTGAATATTCAAGAATTATTTTTATAAGTCTTATTTCTTGTTTAATTTTTTTGGGTGGTAATTATTATTCTTTTATGTTTTTTATTGAAATTATTTTTTTTTGTTTTTTATTTGTATGGATTCGTTGTTCTTTACCGCGTAATCGTTATGATAAACTTATGTATTTAGCTTGAAAATGTTATTTACCAATATCTTTAAATTATATTTTTTATTTTATTTTATTAAAGTCAGTATTCTTATATCATTTTTTTTTGTAAAGCTATTAAATTTTAATCTTTCTTTTACTTTCAAAGTAATCGCTTTTAATAAGCTAAATAACTAATTAATGATTTTATCTCATATTTTCTTCATTATTGGGTCTAAAATGAAATATATAAAGTAAATAATTGTTAGTAAGATCCCCATATTAATATATGGTGATTCTACTGGTCGTGCTCCAATTCATGTTAATGAGATTACGACTGTAATAAATGTTCAGTATATATATTGACTTATTGGATAAAATGAAATTCTTTTAAATTTTATTTTTATAGAAATTGGTAGAATTATTAGAATTAAAATTGATGAAAATAGGGCCATTACACCTCCTAATTTATTAGGAATTGATCGCAAAATAGCATATGCAAATAAAAAATATCATTCTGGTTGAATATGAACTGGGGTTACTATAGGATTTGCATTAATAAAGTTATCTGGGTCAGATAACATATAAGGTTCATATAAATTAATAATTATTAAAGTTATCATAACTATTATTACTCCTATAATATCCCTAATTGAAAAATATGGGTGGAAGGGAATTTTATCATAATTTGAATTTAACCCAATTGGGTTATTTGACCCAGTTGCATGTAAAAAAAAGATGTGGATAATAGTTATTATTAATACAATAAATGGTAGTAAAAAGTGTAATCTAAAAAATCGAGATAAAGTAGCGTTATCAACTGCAAACCCACCTCATAGCCAATTAACTAACATATTACCCATATATGGAATGGCTGATAGCAAGTTTGTAATAACTGTTGCACCTCAAAATGATATTTGCCCTCATGGTAACACATATCCTAGAAAAGCTGCTGCTATAACTAAGATTATAATAATAACTCCTAAAATTCATGTTTTAACATATTTATACGAACCATAATAAATACCCCGCCCAGTGTGTAAATATAAACAAATAAAAAACAATGAGGCTCCATTTGAATGGAGTGTTCGTATTAGTCACCCATAATTTACATTTCGTGTAATGTGTCTTACAGTGTTAAATGCTGATTCAATATTAGCTGTATAGTGTATAGATAATATAATTCCTGATAAAATTTGAATTGTTAAACATATCCCTAGTAAAACACCAAAATTTCATCATGCTGATAAATTAATAGGTGCTGGTAAATCGATTACTGAATAATTAATAATTTTAATTATTTGATTAATTTTTCGTATGGGTTTATTCATATTAGTTTATAGTTCGTAATGGTCCTTTATGATGTTTCACTATTTTAGTTACCGAAATTATAGTAAGGAGTAAGTATAAAACTATTATAATGGTTAGTATTATTGATTTTTTTCTATAGATTTTAGTTATTGAAAAGTTTATATTATTTGTATACATAAGTTCTTGAATTTCATTAATTTGATTATTTATTAATATTTCATCTGTTCTTACAAAAATAATTAATATTACGAAAAAAAAATTAATTTTTGTTTTAAATTTTTCGTTAGATGCAATTCTTCTTATATATATAAATATAATTAGTAATCCTCCAATTATTATTATAAATATAATTATAGCAAATCATGATGATGACATAATCTTATTTATGAAAATAATTACTGTGATAGTCTGTAGTATTAGAATTAACCCCATAGATATAGGGTTATTTACAATTAAAATAAATGAGGATAATAATATTATTAGTTTAATTAGTATTAATTTAATTTCAGCTAATAGTTTATTAGAATTTAATCTTTGGGAGATTGGGGTGTATAATTTATACTTTGCTGATGAATTAAAAGGTTAATCCTTAATTTTGATTTACAAAATCATTATTTTTTTTAAATTATTAAAACAAAAACTAATGAATTTATTACTTATTTACATATTTTTTATAAGTTTATTTAGAATTATTTTAATTCGTAAACATATTTTGTTATGCTTAATTAGATTAGAATTTGTAGTTCTTTCTTTGCTCCTTCTATTATTATTGTATTGTTTAATATTTGATTGTACTTTTTATCTTTATTTAATTATAATAACATTTTATATATGTGAGGGTGTTTTAGGTTTAAGAATTCTTGTTTATATGATTCGTTGTCATGGAAATGATTATTTAATAAGAATATTTTTATGATAAAATTGTTTATATATATATTTGTTATGTTTCTTTGTTTTTATACAAGTATCTCTTTAAATTTATTTCAAATAATAATATTATTGTTAATAATAATTTTTATTACATATTCAAAGTTTTCTTTTTTTTCTTTTATTTCTTATAATTATGGAATTGATTATTATTCTTATGGTTTGATTATTTTAAGATTTTTAATTGTTTCTTTAATAATTCTTTCAACAAATATAATTGATAAATCTTCTTTAATAAATTTTTATTTATTAGTAAATTTAAGTTTATGTATGAGTTTATTATTAGTATTTAGATGTTTAAATATACTTTCAATATATCTATTTTTTGAATTTAGCCTAGTTCCTTTATTAATTTTGATTTATATTTGAGGATATCAACCAGAACGTCTTATATCAGGCTTATATTTATTTTTTTATACCTTATTCGCTTCATTACCTTTTTTATTAATTTTAATTAATTTGTTAATAAATAATATGACTTTATATTTTGATATAAAATTTAATATTTCTTATAGATTTTTAATTCACATATTTACATTTTTTGCTTTTATAGTTAAGCTTCCTATATTTATAGTTCATTTTTGGTTACCTAGGGCTCATGTTCAAGCTCCGGTTTCTGGTTCAATAATTTTAGCTGGCTTGTTATTGAAAATTGGGGGTTATGGATTTATTCGTTTTATATCCTTAAACGAATTATCCTTTTTATTATATAATTATATTTGATTTTCTTTATCAATAGTAGGTTGTATTTTAGTAAGAATAGTTTGTTTAACTCAGGGGGATGTAAAATGCTTAATTGCGTATTCCTCTGTAGCTCATATGGGCATATGTATAATTGGCCTTGTTTCCATAACTAAGTGGGGGGTGCTAGGAGCGTATTTAATAATAATTTCACATGGATTTTGTTCTTCTGGTTTATTTTGTTTATCAAATTTTTCTTATGAGCGTTATTTAAGACGTAGTTTTTTTGTTAATAAAGGCTTAATTAATTTGATGCCTAGCATATCATTTATATGATTTATTTTTTGTTGTTTTAATATAAGATGTCCACCTAGTTTAAATTTCTTAAGAGAAGTTTTTATTATTAATAGAATAATAATGTACTGATTTAATTCATACCTATATTTTATTTTTATTTCTTTTTTGTCTGCTTGCTTTAGATATTTCTTGTATAGTTATATTCAACATGGGGTCTCCCATTTGTTTTATTCTTATTCATTAGGATATACCCGGGAATATTTATTAATATTAGTTCATTTAGTTCCTTTAATTTTTTTAGTTTTAATATTAAATTTTTTTAACTAATTAAGGTAGTTTATAATTAAAATAAAGAATTGTGGGTTCTTGGAACCTTTATGGTCTTAATTTGTATAAATTTAATTATTATATATATTGGTTTTATATTATGTTCTTTTTTTTTTTTTTTTTTTTTTTTTTTTTTTATTATTTTTAATTAATAATTATTGTTTATTTTTGGAGTGAGAAATTTATATAATAAATTCTTATGGAGTTTTTTATTTACTTGTTTTTGATTGAATTTCTTTAATATTTATTTCAGTTGTTTTGATGATTTCATCTATGGTTATTTTATATAGATGTGATTATATAGGTATTAATTCTTTTAGTAGAAATCGTTTCCTTTTTTTAGTTATTTTATTTGTAATCAGAATAATTTTAATAATTATTAGACCAAATCTGTTAAGTATTTTATTAGGTTGGGACGGTTTAGGTATAATTTCTTATTGTTTGGTCATTTATTATAATTCTACTAAAAGATATTTATCAGGAATAATTACTTGTTTGACTAATCGTTTAGGAGATATTGGATTGTTGATTTCTATTTGTTGAATTATATCATATGGTAGATGACATTTTATATTTTATTTAGACTTTTATTTTGAGTATATTTTTTATATATTAATTATTTCTTCTTTTACTAAGAGTGCTCAAATTCCTTTTTCAATTTGACTTCCGGCAGCTATAGCTGCCCCTACACCTGTATCTTCATTAGTTCATTCTTCTACTTTAGTAACTGCTGGTGTTTATTTATTAATTCGGTTTTTTAATCAATTAAATTTTAATAATATATATTTTATATTCTTGAGCATAATAACTATATTCATGTCTTCTTTTTGTGCTAATTATGAATTTGATTTGAAAAAAGTTATTGCCCTGTCTACTTTAAGACAGTTAGGTTTAATAATGAGTTCACTCTTCATGGGTTTAGTAAATTTATCTTTTTTTCATTTATTAACTCATGCTGTTTTTAAATCTTTGTTGTTTTTATGTTCTGGTATTATAATTTATTATATAAATAATAATCAGGATATTCGTATAATAGGTTTAATAAGAAATTATCTTCCTTTTACTGTTTCTTGTTTTAATATTTCTTCTTTATCTTTATGTGGTTTTCCTTTTTTATCTGGATTTTATTCTAAGGATTTAATTATTGAGTTAATAATAATAAATCACTTAAATTTTTATATTTTTATAATATTTTATTTATGCTTAGGTTTAACAGTTTGTTATAGTTTTCGTTTATTTTATTATTCAGTTCTCTATAATAATAAACATAATTGTTTAATTTTGATTTTTGAGGATTTAACTTTTATAGGGGTTAGAATTTTTATCCTAACTATATTTTCTATTTTTTTTGGCTGTATAATAACTTGGCTATTAAGATTGGACATAGTTTATATTATTATACCTTTATCTTTAAAGATAATATCTATAATTTGTGTTCTTTTAGGTTTTTATTTAGGGGTTGAATTATCTTTGATAAATTCTTATTTAATAAGAATTTATTATTATTTGTATTCTAATATATGGTTGATATATAGTTATTCTTATTTTCTATATAAAAGTGTTTATATTTTCTGTTATAATTATAATATAAATTTAGGTTGGGGTGAATTTTATGGTCCAATAGGTTTATCCTTTTATTTAATAAAATTAAGTAATTTAATTCAGTTTTATATGTTTAGAAATATAAAAATGTTTTTATTATCTTTTATAATTTGATTCTTTCTTTTTATTTATTTTAATAGCTTAATTTTAGAGTTTTGTATTGAAGTTACAAGTGTGAATATTTATTCTTAAAATAAATTTATAAGAAAATTATTTCTTTTTTTTTAATGAAACTAAAATGTTTTTACTTAAACTACATAAATAAGAGTTAAACGGATTTAAACCGCTATAAAAAATTAGTTAGCAGCTATTTTTTTTTCTTTAAACTCTTTTAGTCAGAATTTTATTCATTAATTTTATTAACAATAAAACACCTCTATTTTGGTTTTGACTAAAACATGAGAAATTATTTCTTATTTTTAGGTCGAAACTAAATGTATATATTACTTCTTTGTTAAGATTAGTTCTATGAACACTTTTTGAGTGCAAGTCAAATATTATAATTAAATATAATCCATTTATTTAGTTCATTCTAATATTCCATTTAATCATTCATGATATAGTCCTATAATTAGGATAACAATAAACCCTATTGATGTAATTATTCAAGTATTAATAAATGATCTTTTTAAAGTAAATATCATAGGTATAATAATAATAATTTCGATATCGAAAATTAAAAAAATTACTGCAATTAAGAAAAAATGAATAGAAAATGGAAGCCGCTTAAATCTTATTGGGTTGAAACCACATTCAAATGGTGTTGATTTTTGTCAGTCTATAATAGTTTTTTTTCTTAAAGTTATTATTATAATTATTATTACTATTAATAATATAATAATTAATAATATATGTATTATTGATATATTAATTATTTATTTTCTAATGAAACTTTTAAGTTGGAAGCTTAATATACTATTTATATTAAATAAATATATACTTCATCAGTATATTCTTATATATAATAATAACCACACTACGTCTACAAAGTGTCAATATCATGCTGATGCTTCAAATCCTACGTGATGATTTTTTGATATATGTAATTTCGATATTCGAATTTTTGATACTAAAATAAAAATTGTACCAATAATTACATGAATTCCATGGAATCCTGTTGCTATAAAAAAAGTTGATCCATAGATTGAGTCTGAAATACAAAAAGGAGATTCAATGTATTCATATATTTGTAATAATGAGAAGTACACACCAAGTGTGATAGTGATAATTATTGCTTTATTTATTTTGTAATATTTTTTTATTATTAATGCTTGATGAGCTCATGTAATTGTAATTCCTGATCTTAATAAGATTATTGTATTTAATATTGGTACATTTATTGGGTTAAATGAGACAATTCCTAATGGTGGTCATTTTATACCAATTTCAATTCTGGGTGATAATCTTCTATGGAAAAATGCTCAGAAGAATCTTAAAAAAAAAAAAATTTCTGATAAAATAAATATTAGTATACCTATTTTTATAGAGTTAACAACTTTAATTGTGTGCAATCCTTGATAACTTGCTTCTCGAATTACATCTCGTCATCATTGTATTATAGTTAACATAATAATTGTATATCCTATTGATATTCTGATTAATCCATAATTATTAAATCATATAACTACTCCTGATAATATAGTTATTAATCCAATTGATCCTGTGATAGGCCATGGTCTTTTATCAACTAAATGGAATGGGTGGTTATTCATTTTAAATTTCTCTAGAATATAAAGTTATTAAAGTAGCATACACATATGCTTGAATTATAGCCACAGCTAATTCAAATATTATAAGCATAATATATATAATTGATGTATAACTAAAGGTTATTATTGAAACATTATTTCCTAATAATGATATTAGTAAATGCCCAGCAATTATATTAGCTGTTAATCGTACAGCTAAGGAGATGGGTCGAATAATATTTCTAATTGTCTCAATAATTACTATAAAAGGTATTAAAATTCTAGGAGTTCCACTTGGAACTAAGTGGCAAAATATGGAATTTGTTTTATTTATTCACCCATATATTATTATTGCAATTCATATAGGTAGTGCTATAGCTAATGAGAATGTTAAATGTGCTGATGATGTAAACACATATGGCAATAATCCTATAAAATTATTAAATATAATTAATATAAATAATGAAATTATTATTAATCTAGTCCCTTTATATTTTATAAGTATAGATATTTCTTTATCAAGATAATTTGAAATTATTTTAAATACTAAGGTAATCTTATTTAAATTTATTCAAAATTTATATGGAAATATTAAAATAAAAATAAATACTCTAATTCAGTTTATAGATACTATTCCTGTACATGGGTCAAATACAGAGAAAAGGTTGTTTATCATGTTCAGTTGGTTTTAATTTTTTTATTATTAATTTTATAAATATTTTTATTGTAATTAAAATATATAATGTATAATAAGATTATGTATCTAATAATGAATACTAATATTAATGTCGTTCATCATATGGGTGATATTTGAGGCAAAAAGACTACTTTATAAAAGTAATTTTTAATTGACAATTAAATGTTTTTTAAACTAAATCTTTACTCCATTAAGAGTATTTGCTAATATACTATATTTTAGTTTAAGAGACTAATTCTTGCTTTTAAGATTCCTAATGAATATTTTTTTACTCACTTAATGAATGAATTTATGTCAATAGATTCTACCATAATTGGTATAAATCTATGATTTGCTCCACAAATTTCTGAGCATTGCCCATAGTATAATCCTGGTCGTATTATTATTAAGTTTCCTTGATTAATTCGTCCTGGTGATGCATCAATTTTAATTCCTATAGATGGGATGGTTCATGAATGAATTACGTCATCTGAAGAAATTAGTATACGTGTTTTTACATTATATGGTAGAATAATTTTGTTATCTGTTTCCAATAATCGAAATTTATAGTTATTAATTGTTTTGTTTATATAAGTATCAAATTCAATTTTTTTGAAGTCAGAATATTCGTATGATCAGAATCATTGATGACCAATTGTTTTAATTGAAATTAAAGGTTTAGATGTTTCTTCCAATATATATAAAATTTTTAATGATGGTATTGCAATAAAAATTAATATAATTGCTGGGATTATTGTTCATACTAATTCAATTATTTGATTTTCTAATATGAATCGATTATTAAATTTTTTAAGTGTAATTATTAATATTATATATACTACTATAATAGTAATAATTAAGATGATTATTATGGCGTGATCATGGAATATAATAAGTTGTTCTATAATTGGTGTGTTTGCATTTTGAAAGTTTAAGTTTGATCATGTTGCTATTTCTAAAAAAATATTTTTATTTATAATCAAATCTTAAAGCTGATGCATTTTTCTGCCATATTAGATTATTTTATAATGTAGGGTAATTCTGAATATGAATGTTCTTCTGGAGGTGTTTTTTGATATCATTCAATTGATCTGTTGTTATTAATTGAAACTAATACATATCGTTTTCTCAATATTCTTTCTCAAATAATATATATTATCATTATAATTCTTAAAAGAGATATTATTCTTCCAATTGAAGATACTATATTTCATGATAAGTAGATATCAGGGTAATCTGAGTATCGTCGAGGCATACCTCTTAATCCTAAGAAATGTTGTGGGAAAAAAGTTAAATTAACTCCTATAAATATTATTAAAAATTGGATTTTTATTCATTTAGGGTTTAAAGTTAGTCCTGTGAATAGTGGGAATCAATGAATAAATCTTGCTATAATAGCAAATACTGCCCCCATAGATAGAACATAATGAAAGTGTGCTACTACATAATATGTATCATGAAGAATTACATCGATAGATGAGTTAGATAAGATAATTCCTGTTAATCCTCCTATTGTAAATAGGAATACAAATCCGTAAGCTCAAATTAATGAAATTCTTTTTTTAATAATAATTCCATTCATTGTAGCTAATCATCTGAATACTTTAATACCAGTTGGTACTGCAATAATCATTGTTGCTGATGTAAAGTATGCTCGGGTATCAACATCTATTCCTACAGTAAATATATGGTGTGCTCATACCACAAATCCTAGAAGACCAATAGATATTATTGCGTATACCATGCCTATATATCCAAATGATTCATTCTTTCCTCTTTCTTGTGTAACAATGTGAGAAATTAATCCGAACCCTGGTAAAATTAGAATATACACTTCGGGGTGTCCGAAAAACCAAAATAAGTGTTGGTATAGGATAGGGTCCCCCCCACCCGCTGGGTCAAAGAATGAAGTATTAATGTTACGATCTGTAAGAAGTATTGTGATTGCTCCAGCTAATACTGGAAGAGATAGAAGTAATAGAATTGCTGTAATAAATACGGATCAGACGAATAATGGTATTCGGTCTATATTTATTCTGTTAGGTCGTATGTTTATTACTGTTGTAATGAAATTTACTGCTCCTAAGATAGATGAAATTCCTGCTAAATGAAGTGAGAAAATTGTTAAGTCAACTCTTGCTCCTGAATGGGCAATATTACTTGATAAAGGTGGGTAAACTGTTCATCCTGTACCTGAACCCATTTCTACAATTGATCTGATAATAAGTAAAGTTAAAGAGGGTGGCAATAATCAAAATCTTATATTGTTTATTCGTGGAAATGCTATGTCAGGTGCTCCTATTATTAAAGGAACTAATCAATTTCCGAATCCTCCAATCATGATTGGTATTACTATAAAAAAAATTATAATAAATGCATGAGAAGTTACAATTACGTTATATATTTGTCTATTGTTCAAGAATGGTCCTGGCTGAGCTAATTCAATTCGAATAATTATTCTTAATATTATTCCTAATATACCAGCTCAAATCCCTATAATAAAATATATTGTTCCAATGTCTTTATGATTAGTAGAAAATAATCACTTATTCATTGTTGATATGTCTGATTAAAGTAGTAAACTGTAAATTTACTTATGAATTAATAATTCTTTCAATATTAAGATTAGGTCTTATAGTTTATATAAAATATAAAATTGCAAATTTTAAGTTGAATAGATAATTTCTAAGACTTAAAATTTTATTTTATATTTCCAACTTTGAAGGCTAATAGTTTATTTAACTTAAAGTCTTAATTAGACTATATAAGCTTTCAATGTCAAAATAATTGGTAATGAAAATCCATTAATTATAATTGTTCATGATGAAATTTCATTTAAAATAAATATTTTTCTTTTATTAATTAAGTGATTATTTAATATTGATAAGAATATGATTCGTAAGTAAAATAATATAACCATTATAGATGTAAATATAATAAGAATAATTAATATGTAAATTTTTACGTTTATTATATAGATTATAACTATATATTTAATTGAAAACCCTATTATGGGAGGCATTCCCCCCATTGATAATATGTTAACTCATAATGAAATTTTATTAACAATGGAATCTCTAAAGATTATTTGGTTAATAAAATTAATTTTTTTTTTTTTTAAAATTAAAAATATTATAAATAATATAATTGAGTACATTATGAGATATAATATTCATATTAAGTTAAATTTAATGATAGTTAAAATTAGCCCTATATTAAAAATAGATGAATATCCAATAAGCTTTTTAATTGAATTTTGGTTTAACCCTAATAATCTCCCAATTAAAATTGTTAAACCTACAATAGTTATTATTCTTTTTCTCACGTATCTTAATAAAGTTATTGGTGCTAATTTATTTACTGTTAATATTATTATTGCTACAATAAATTCTAATCCTTCAATTACAGTCAGAACTCAATTGTGAAACGGTACTACTCCTAGTTTAATTAATAATGATGTTGTTAATATAAAATCATAATTATAATCTCCCTTTATAATTATGACTAATATTCTTAACATCAATATTGATGATCTAATTCTTTGTACAATAAAATATTTAATACTGGATTCTGCTGAAATTAATATTTTGGAAATAATCAAAGGAATGAATGAAATTAAAGAAATTTCTAATCCACATCACATTATAATCCAATTGTTTGATCTAATTGTTAAAAAAATTCCCATTATCATGGTTGTAATGAATAGTATTTTTCTTGAATTTATTTTTATTAAAAAGAAGAAGATTATACTTCTATAAGTAGGGTATGAACCTATTAGCTTGATTAGCTTATCTTTTTGTGATAAGATGTATGAAGCATATGGAATTTTGGTTACCAATGATAAGTTTAATCCTTAAATTCACAATGAAAGTGAATTAATTCACATAATTTATTATATCATAATAATCCTTTTTATTCAGGCATTTCATA